ATTGGTGCAACATTACCTATTGATAAATCCCTAACTTTAGGTCTTTTTTAATTTGATTCAATTGTGAAATAACACGACGTGTGTATCTAGGGAATAGTCGCTTGAAAGCGAATTCTCCCTAGATACATCTATTCAATTCTGAATTTCTTTGGAATATATGAATTGTGCTAAAGATTCAAAACCTATTTTCATCTTAATGAAAAAAAAAGACGAAAAAAAATCCAATAGATTTAAAACTTCTTTTTTGGTAAATCAATTGCGAAATGTTTTTCTAGAATGACCAATATCTGTTTTATATCTTCTAGGCGCAAATGTTCAATTTTCATGAGATCTTCCTGACTGTTATTCAAAAGGTCCAATAATGTATATATATTGGACCTTTTGAGGCAATTATAGACCCTGGGAGAGAATTCTGATTGGTCAATAAAAATCGATTTCAATGCTATTTTTTTTTTGTTTTTTCTGAGTTTATCCAATTTATCGTGAAAGGTAAGAGGGGATAAAGGAACCATGTGTTGATTGTCCTCTAAAGGTAAGTTTTCTTCTTTCTTATGTAAAAAGGGAATAAATAAATCAATCAAATTCCGGCAGGCTTCATGAAGTGCTTCTTTCGGAGTGAAACTCCCATTTGTCCATATTTCGAGAAAGAGTATCTCTTGTTTTTCATTCCCATTCCCATAAGAATGAATACTATGATTCGCATTTCGAACAGGCATGAATACAGCATCTATAGGATAACTTCCATCTTGAAAGTTATGTGGCATTTTGATAAGATATCCGCGATTTCTCTCGATTTGTAATCCAATACACAAATCAATTGGTTCTGTCAAGCTAGCTATATGTTGTGTATTATCAACGATTTCTACATAAGGTGGTAAGATGATATCTTGAGCAGTTACATATCCTGGACCTCTGACACAAATAGACGCGTCACAAGTTCCATATAGATTACTTCTCAATACAATTTCTTTTAAATTCATTAAAATTTCATGGACCGATTCTTGAATACCCGCTATGGTAGAATATTCATGTGGGACGTTCTCAGATTTTACACGTGTGATACATGTTCCTTCTATTTCTCCAAGTAAAGCTCTTCGCATCGCAATGCCTATTGTGTCGGCTTGACCTTTCATAAGTGGAGACAGAATAAAGCGTCCATAATAAAGACGTTTACTGTCTTCTCTTGATTCAACACACTTCCACTGTAGTGTCCGAGTAGATACTGTTACTTTCTCTCGAACCATAGTAATATTATTTTATTTGATTGAATCATTTATTTCTCTTGTTTCTCTTGAAATTTTTTCAATGTTCATTTCTACACACGTCTTTTTTTCGGGGGTCTGCAACCATTATGTGGCATAGGGGTTACATCCCGTACGAAAGTTAATAGTATACCACTTCTACGAATAGCTCGTAATGCTGCGTCTCTTCCGAGACCGGGACCTTTTATCATGACTTCTGCTCGTTGCATACCTTGATCTACTACTGTACGAATAGCATTTGCTGCTGCAGTTTGAGCGGCAAAGGGTGTCCCTCTTCTCGTACCCTTGAATCCACAAGTACCCGCTGAGGACCAAGAAACCACCCGACCCCGTACATCTGTAACCGTGACAATGGTATTATTGAAACTTGCTTGAACATGAATAACCCCCTTTGGTATTCTACGTGCACTCTTACGTGAACCAATACGTCCATTTCTACGTGAACCAATTCTCGGTATAGCTTTTGCCATATTTTATCATCTCATAAATATGAGTCAGAGATATATGGATATATCCATTTCATGTCAAAACAGATTCCTTATTTGGACATCGAGTCCTTTAGTGAGTCTGATTATCCTTGTCTTTGTTTATGTCTCGGGTTGGAACAAATTACTATAATGCGCCCCCGCCTACGGATTAGGCGACATTTTTCACAAATTTTACGAACAGAAGCTCTTATTTTCATATTTGTCATTCCTTATCTTAATTCTGAATCTACTTCTTGGAAGAAAATAAGTTTCTTGAAATTTTTCATCTCGAATCATATTGAATAAAAACCACCTAATCCTTCCAATCCTTGTTGCGGAGTCGATAAATTATACGTCCTCTGGTTGAATCATAACGACTTACTTCAATTTTGACTCTATCTCCTGGCAGTATCCGTATAAAACTACGCCGGATCTTTCCTGAAACATAACCCAGAATCAGATCTTCATTATCTAACCGAATCCGGAACATACCATTGGGAAGCGATTCAGTAATTAAACCTTCATGAATCCATTTTTGTTCTTTCATTCCAGGTAAAGCCTCCTTGAAGTATCAACTAATGGAGGAGGAACGATATTAGACAACTCGTCCCTTTTCTTTTTTTTAGAAATAGGAAGAAGTTTCGGATCCAATTTGGATATTAAAAGGATTACCATATATAACACAAAATTTCTCCGCCGATTCCTTCGAGTCGAGCCTCTCGGTCTGTCATTATACCTCGAGAAGTAGAAAGAATTACAATCCCCATCCCACCTAAAATTCTAGGAATTCGTTGAGAGTTCGAATAGATTCGTAGACCGGGTCGACTGATCCGTTTTAAATTTAAAAAATTTCTATAGGGTCTTTTCCTATTCCTTCTATGCCGCAGGTTTAAAACCAAAAAAGATTTGTTTTTTTCTCGATGTTTTCTAACGTTTTCAATAAAACCTTCTCGGAAAAGTATTTTAACAATATTTTCGGTAATATTAGTAGATGCGATGCGAACCACTCTTTTTCTATCCATATCAGCATTTCGTATAGAGGTTATTATCTCAGCAATAGTGTCCCTACCCATGGTGAACTAAAATTATGGGTGCCCCAAAATTGGATATAATCAACATGTTTTTCTTTTTTTTTTTTTTTTACTTATTTGTTTTATGAATATGAATTATTAAAGGTATATGCGTGCTAATTAATCTAGTTCTTAATCTATTTCTTTCAAATACCCACTATAAACATATCAGTGATCTCATTTTATAATAGCTCGGGAGCTAATGAAACTATTTTAGTAAAATGGAATTGTCTCAATTCCCGGGGGATCGCACCAAAAATTCTAGTTCCTTTTGGATTTCCTTCTTGATCAATCACAACTGCAGCATTGTCATCATATCGTATTATCATACCGCTGTCACGTTTAAATTCTTTACAGGTACGAACAATTACAGCTCTGACTACTTCTGATTTTTCTAGGGGCATATTTGGTACTGCTTCTTTGATCACAGCAACAATAATGTCACCAATATGAGCATATCGACGATTGCTAGCTCCTATGATTCGAATACACATCAATTCTCGAGCCCCGCTGTTATCTGCTACATTTAAATGGGTCTGAGGTTGAATCATATCAATTTTTTAGTCTATTCTTCCAATGCAAAGGATGAAGAAAAAAAAAAGGAATATTTTTTGTCCAAAAAAAGAAACTTTCATCCCCAAGATTCATTTCTGTTGGTTCTACATTTTTATCCCGAAATAATGAATTGAGTTCGTATAGGCATTTTGGATGCTGCTATTGAAATAGCCCTTCTAGCTATATTTTCGGTTACTCCACCCATTTCGTATAGTATTCGACCTGGTTTAACAACAGCTACCCAATATTCAGGGGATCCCTTTCCCGAACCCATACGTGTTTCAGCGGGTCTTACTGTAACCGGTTTGTCTGGAAATATACGGACCCAGATTTTTCCACCACGGCGTGCATTTCGTGTCATTGCTCGTCGACCTGCTTCGATTTGTCTAGATGTGATCCAAGCAGGTTCAAGTGCCTGAAGAGCATATTTACCGAAACAAATATGATTACCTCGATAAGATATTCCCTTCAGTCTTCCTCTATGTTGTTTACGGAATCTAGTTCTTTTGGGGTTATAGTTGATGGTTGTTTCACAATTCCATCTCTACTACAGAACCGGACGTGAGAGTTTCTTCTCATCCAGCTCCTCACGAATAAAAGGATTAAAAACATTTAATTGAAATGATTAACATTTTTGTAAAAAATAGTTTTTTTTTTAGAACGTTCTAAAAAATATTTATTTTGTTTTGTCCTTTATCCAAGTTTAGCAACATAAAAAAAGTTTTCGCGGGCGAATATTTACTCTTTCAATCTCTATTTCATTTGTAGGGCTCGTTCGTGACTTCTCCCAATAGATGAATTGATCTCCGGTGCATTTCGCCATCCCGACTAGTGAATCATTAAGATTCATTTTTTCAATAAAATCTTTTGCATGCACAGGTTCCATCGTTCCCATCGCTTCGTACTTAATGATTAGGTCCGAATTCTACAATGGAGCTCATAATCCAATTTGTTCCTGAGTCAATCTTCTTAGTCTTTATTGGCTCCAAGCTCTTTATTTTTTTCTTGATTCATTTAATATTTAATTATGGATGAATCAATTAGTATTGATGCTTTATTACACTGTCTTTTATGAGATGACTCGTAGACCTTACATATTTGAATTCTATATCATTGATATTCTTTTTCTCTCTTTCTCTCATCCTTCCATTTATCCACACCTTTACTTCTTTCATTTTGTTTTACAACTTCTAATTTTCTAATTAAAGTTTATGCAAAAAAATTTCAGTTGCTACAAAGATATGACTGATTTATCATATCTTGACTGGTTCTTTAGATCCAGATAATACGAAGCGATGAGTTGGTTATTAGTTCATACTGTGGGGCTGGTCCTTTTTTAATCCTAACCCTAAAAAACCAACGAGTCACACACTAAGCATAGCAATTATATCAAATGGTCAATTGAATTTTTATTCAACCCTATAGAATTAAGAACTCGAATTGCTCATTTTGATTCACCAGAAAAAGAATGAACGAGTTTCCATTTTTTTGTTCTATCAATGGATAGAAGGGAAAGACAGGTAAAGGTTTCTTATTCTTCGTCTATAAATATCCAAATTTTGATACCCAAGACCCCATAGATAGTTCGAACTGTATAGAAACAATAATCAATTTTAGCTCGAATGGTTTGTAGGGGAACCCTACCT